GGATGAATCAAATAAGGGTTTCCTTAGAAAAGGATTCTATCAAAAAAGATTCTATCAAAAAGGATTCTATAAAAACAATTATAACTAGATACGAATAGAAGAAGAAAAAAAGGAAATAAAAAAACATAGTATAGAAAAGATATCCAAAATGATATAGAAATCATTATCCTACCCTTATTTTTTATTTCCTTAATTTAATTGAATTTCATTTGATTAGGGCAAAACCTCTGCCTTTTTTAAAATATCCTGAACAGTTCCTGTAGGTTGAGCACCTTTTTCAAGGAAATAGAGAATAGCGGGAACGTTTAAATAAGTTTGATTCTTGATCGGATCATAAAAACCCACTTTCTGAAGATCTCTTCCTTCTCTTCGGGATCGAACATCAATTGCAACGATTCGATAGACGGCTCATCGGGATAGATGTAGATGAAAAAGAACCCCCCCCCCTAGAACCGTATAGGAAGTTTTCTCCTCGTACGGCTCGAGAAAAAATGATGTTTTGTCTATGGATAAAATTAGAATTAGAATAAATAGAAAATCCGTAAAATGAATTAGTCTATAATATAATTTCAAATTTCAATTTAACTCATAGTCATTTTTATTTAGCTGCGTTGCTGAAAAAAAATCATTTGTACTCATAACTCAAGTTCAATAATATAATAATTCTCAAATATATTAAAGATTTTTCTTTAAGATATTTTTTTATTGAGTGGTCTTTAACCCACCGTTTTTGTCTCGTTTAAAATTTATTTGGATTCTTTATTTGGATCCGTGAGACAATTGAAGTGGTGTTTCCTTGTTCTGGGATCCTTTATTTTTGTTTTAAATCATTGGGTTTAGACATTACTTCGGTGCTTCTTAATCCTTTCAAAATGGTAGCAACATACCCCTTTTGGGATTTCTTTCTATCAAAGAATCATACCGAGGTTGATTCATGCGCGATACACTGTCGATCGAAAAAGTTTTAGCCGTTCCAACAATTTTGAAAATTTGTTGGAATGGAATCCTTTCGATTTCTATATCGAAGATATACTTACGAAGTTGTTCCAATTTATTAATTGGCATTAACCCTAGATCGTTGCCCCTGAGAAATTAATAAATACTTTCTACTCGAGCTCCATCATGAACTATTTACATTAGAACCCAATAAAAAAAGAAGGGTTCTAGTAGAATAGAACAAACGACGTCGAGCCAAGAGCACCTTCATTCCTATATAAAATGGTGGATGTAACAATAAGAATCCACACCGGATCATGTCCTTCAAGTCGCACGTTGCTTTCTACCACATCGTTTTAAACGAAGTTTTACCATAACATTCCTCTAATTTGGAACCAGTATGGAATTGATTCAATTATGGAATCATGAATAGTCATTGGTTCAGTCGGTACAGAGACATAGTTATTTATATTTAATTTAAAATAGAGAATATCTACACAGATAATAAAGATTTTTCTGAAGAAATTTTAGCAAAATGCCGTCTTTTTTTGTCTGAATAGAACATTTTTCTATAAATCTCTATCTCAAAAAAATATCTAACAGAAATATTAAGAAATCCAAATATAGAAATAACATAACTAACAGAAATCGCACAAATAAAATAAATAAATTCTATTTGACTCTGCCTCTTCAAGTGACTCAATAAGATAGACTGACCATTTTCAACTTCCCAACCTAGAAGGAATCATTACAAATCTTGATAGTTGAAAAAGTTTTATACTTCTACATCATTCTTTGAGTCAAGTTTTACTCCTTTTTATTATCATAAAAAAGCAAGATCTCTGTTTCTTTTCAAATGGAATTGTCAATGATGCAAAGCAAATAAGCTAAATAGATCGAACAATAAAAAGAAATATCATTGTTAAATATTTAAATTTTCATATTTTAGGGATGCAATTTAGTTTTCACAAAAATGGAAACACTATTGTCACTGAAATAGGATAACCATACATACCTATAGGCTAAGCACTTCCTCGTTTTATATGTATTTTCATATTTTTTTAACCTGAGGTTCAGTAATCTTTCTCCAACTATGATCTATGCCCCATTTTCTATGGGTCACAAAAGGGTTCAGTTACTTTTGCATGTCATTTGAACTCGATTTAGTTTGGTTTGTGAAAAAGTCAGATATGATTCCGCAAAGAATAAAAAAAGTCTATCCAAACCTTGAAACAGAACCTTGTTGAACAAAAAAGAAGTATTAGAATACAATGGATATGCTCTGGGACGGAAGGATTCGAACCTCCGAATAGCGGGACCAAAACCCGTTGCCTTACCGCTTGGCTACGCCCCATTTCTATTTTTATTGGATACTTATACTATTAAAGAATAATATTGGTATTAAGTGTTCGTCAATTCCAGTCCAACTATAGAAAATCTTTATTCTTTATAGAATCTATTATAGATTCGTGCTAGGATTTTGGCATGTGTATCTCTAGAATTAATTCAATGGAATTTATTGATCATTACATATAATTCAATTAAGATATTGTATGAAAGTATGATTTCTTCTATTCTCCTTTGAGAATCGGAGGATTTTTGATTGAGCGGAAAAAGAAGGATTTTTTGTCTACCTTACTTTACTTCATTTTTCCTTATATCAATAACTCAATCAAAATGCAATTATCTCGACGAAAAAAATGTCTGTTATGCTTAATATCTTTAGTTTGATCTGTCTTAATTCTGCCCTTTATCCGAGTAGTCTTTTCTTGGCCAAATTGCCCGAAGCCTATGCTTTTTTGAATCCAATCGTAGATTTTATGCCAGTCATACCCCTGTTCTTTTTTCTTTTAGCCTTTGTTTGGCAAGCTGCTGTAAGTTTTCGATAAGATCTTTAATACTATCCTAGAAAATTCATATTTATTCGAGAAAAATTATAACAATTGATAAGATCAAATAAGTCTGACAGTATGAACCTTCGATTCAAACATTGAAATTCTCGGATAGCCACGAGACGCCCTATTTCCTGATTTTAATCCTTTTTACGGCGAAATACCTTATTAGCTTCGGGTACCTTACAATATCTAATTTGGGTATGAAAGTGATTTGTGGTAATCAAAGACTCTTATTACAAATTTCAACTTCATTTGAATTTCTGAACATTCTTTTCTATTTCTAGAATTCTTTTCTTGGTGTCAAAATAGGATATGTGATATAAAAATGGAGGATCTATTGTCTTTTCTCGTTTTTCTTTTTCAAAAAATGATCTTGGAGGTTGTGTAATGCTTACTCTCAAACTTTTCGTTTATACAGTAGTAATATTCTTTGTTTCTCTCTTCATCTTTGGATTCCTATCCAATGATCCAGGACGTAATCCTGGACGTGAAGAATAATTTTTTTGTTTTTTATTGCTTGATTTTATAATTTTCTTAAGATTTTTTTTTAGCTATTCCACACATTTAACAAGGAAAAAATAAAAAGGGGTTTGCAAAATTTGAAAGAAAAAATGGAAACTCATCAACGGAAACGGAAAGAGAGGGATTCGAACCCTCGGTACGAATAACTCGTACAACGGATTAGCAATCCGCCGCTTTCGTCCACTCAGCCATCTCTCCCAATTGAAAAAGATAATTACTATGTTACATTACACATCAAGTAAGGATTAAAGAAAGTATTTCTTTCACATTCTTTATCGTTATTATATAATTAGCAATTCAATTTAGATGCTCGAAAGATCCAAATAGAAAGATAAATAAAGAACACCTTCTTTCTTTTATTTTGTTCGAAGTGCCTTTTGGGCCTGGCCCGGTCAATACCCAGCCAGGCCTTTTTTTGTTCCAATGAATTCCCTTTATTTATAGGCAACATAATAGCCAATTTGGTATCTGTATAAGAATATCCGTTCTGGGGTTTACATATACCTATAATTTTTGTTATAATGGAAATTGAGAAGTATTTTTGATTAAAAAAATAAATTAAGTATGTATCAAAAAATTTTTGCTTATTCTTATGTCATTAGGCAAACCAAAATTTATATTCAAATCCAAGAATAATTCACGAATTGTCAGTCAATAAATAGTTAATGGTTCCCATAAATTTAGGCTTTTTGAGTGAAAATATACATTTGATTTTTCAATATAAAAGTGAGTGGAAGTTTTTGTGTTTTGAGATACTATACAATCAATCTAAGGGGCAGATCAAATACAATCAAAAGGGGAAAAACGGTTTATTTTCTAATTTTTCTAAATTTAGAAAAAAGGATTAAAAAGGGATGCAAGTACAATAAACTCAAGTTTACTAATCCAACTAAAAAAGGGAAATTTTTATCCTATTGTGTATCGTTTTGGCGGCATGGCCGAGTGGTAAGGCGGGGGACTGCAAATCCTTTTTCCCCAGTTCAAATCCGGGTGCCGCCTCATCAACAAACGAATCGAAATCTCTTATTCTGTTCCGCTATTTTTTTATGTTCTGGGGATTTTGTAAAAGATTGGAAATCTTTGAATCTAAAATTCAAAGAAAGATTATAATATAGACTCGCGAGAATCTCTGAGTGTTCAGGCATTCAATCACTATTAGATTGAGATTGGATAGATAATTTACCTTTTATAGAAAAAAAAAAAGCCCAAAACAATTTTTACCCCTCGTCAAGAGTATAATATACTAATACCAACTCCTTCAGAGAGACAATCGGGAAAGGGTACGGATTATAAATCATATAGGAATTTTTAAAATCCATTTATTTGATTGATTCATCAATAGTGTTCGCCCAGAATCCCTTTTTGACTCTGGACCATTCATTCTACTATTATTAGTGAGCAATAATGGAATAATTCTATCATAGAGATAAGGGACATAATTCACATGGATATAGTAAGTCTCGCTTGGGCTGCTTTAATGGTAGTCTTTACTTTTTCCCTTTCACTCGTAGTATGGGGAAGAAGTGGACTTTAGAAGCACTCCTAATTTAGTTGAGAAATGAAAAGGTATCAATTGTTTTATAGATCGTTCTGCAACGCATTCTTTATTTAAATTGAAATAATTTTCAAATAAAAATATCTTCATTTCGAAATTCCATTAGATTCTAGTGGAGAAATGTATTCTATAACAGTAAAACAATTATTTCCGATTCATTGGAAGTTTTCAGATTCATTGGAATTGGAATATAAATATAAATATATATATATATAAATGTATGAAAGAAAAGATTGGGTCCTACGTCAATTCCAAATATGGATTAATAACTACATATATTGAATTGAAGATAGAAGCATACCCTTTTTATTAGAAAGTCAAGTACAACTTTATACACTACTATAACACTAATAGAGAGTATGGTAAGTAAGAAAGAAATTTCTTACTTACTATACTCTCGGATCTCATAGAATATCGCCGATTATAGCCCCTTGATTTCAGCAAAAATAGAATACTTTTCTTTTGATTTCTTCAAAGAATTCAGAAGTCGAGTTTCATTTAAAGTAATTAATTAATTATTTTGACTTACTGTTTTTACGTAAATTATAAGTAGAAAAGCAGTAGGAACTAAAATGAACAGTGCAGTAGCAATAAATGCAAGAATATTTACTTCCATAATCTCATCGTTTTTTTTTATTTCACAATACAATAACTCGGGATTTAATCCCATAGAGATGATAAATCTTTCACCTGTCAATTCAATGAATGCATTACCTATCGATGATATTGAATCGGATCAATATCATGAATAACAATATCTGAGCTATTAAATTAATTAGTCGTGGAGAATTAATAGTATATAACATATGAAGATCTTTTATCCATACCGAATCCAAGAGAGGATTCCCGGACCAATCAAAAATTCCTTTATTTATCCTTCTTTTCTGTTCTTTCTTTTCTATAACCTACCTTAGGTCTTCCTTGTAGAACCATCAAATGAAGTATAATCTAACCCGTCCATTTCCATTAACTACAAAACCCCACCAACAAACAATACAAGCGAAGTGGAAAAAGACAGGAATTAGGTTTTAAATTTTAGTGATCCTCTTTTCTTTGGAAGACAAAACAAAGAAGTATGAGAAAGACGAGTCGCGGCAGAAAAGATGAAATATTCTGTCAACTTCACTATTTTAGTTATTTTCATTTTATTTTAGGGTGTGTTCTTTCTTCGAGAGAATCCTGAAAAAAAAAAAAAGAGGGAAACGCCTTCGGAATTCAATTATTCTCTCTGCCCCTTCATTTCACAGAAAATGGAGAGGCGAATTGATGTACTTATTGGATCCGTCGGGACTGACGGGGCTCGAACCCGTAACATCCGCCTTGACAGGGCGGTGCTCTAGCCTATTGAACTACAATCCCAGGGAAATAAGAAGAGACCTAGCAGAAAATTTAGATTCTTTTTTTTATTCTCTTGTCTTGTATCAGGTATTTCTTAAGAACAAGAGGGTTATACCATCTGATAGTAGATTGGCGAATTGTTGGGCCGAGCTGGATTTGAACCAGCGTAGACATATTGCCAACGAATTTACAGTCCGTCCCCATTAACCACTCGGGCATCGACCCAACGCCTAATTCATTTTAGACGTTCCATAATCAACTTCCTTTCGTCTCCCAAGTAGACTTGACAAATACATATCACTTGAAATCAAATATAACATTTGATCTAAAATAGAAAGTCTCTTCTGAGTAGACTAATAGAAGGACTTGACAGGATCACTTGATAGAAAATCCCACTCCTATAGTCTTTAGTCTTGGTATACCCCCAGAGGGACTTGAACCCTCGTTTTCTCCGTGAAAGAGAGAGGTCGTAACCACTGGACCATAGGGGCCTATGCCACCTTCATTCATAAATCAACTAGAAATGGGTAATAAGACAAATACCATAGATAACTAAGGCCACCTTAACTTAATATAACTCAGGCCTAGAGCCGCCTTTAGGATTTAGGTGATGCATAGGATATAAATAAAAGGGAAAAACTCGTTAACTATTCTGAGGATTAATGGTAATCAAACTTTACCATTAAACTATACAATCTTGAAACTTGATTTCATTGGTCTTTCTCGTCTTTATCTTTCTGATTCCCAAAGGGTTATGCGTTGGATCCAAGATCCTTCACTCCGCAGTAGATTCAAGGTGGTTTACCAAACTATGATTTGTTCGGTCAAATTATATTGAACCCTAAGTCATACTGTCAATTAACGACACGACACGACAGGACAAGAGGGCAATAAAAGAAGAGAGAAGACGGAGATCTAGATTAGCTATACCCGCGTTAATAATAATATAAGTTAATAAATACAACATTCATACAGTTTTCTGGTATTCAATATTGAAGTAGATTAGAATATCTATGCCGTTATTATACATTATAATATAAGAAACTTAATAAGTTTTGATATTATAAATCCCAAAGCATTGTAAGCCTAAGTGGGAGAATTGGGTTTCTAGGACTGTTTTATCAATTCTGTTTCGGTTGCATCTCTTAAAAATGACAATTAATTCAAGTTCAGTATAAATTTTTATTCCACCTATCTCATAGATTCCAGTCAAAAATTCATAGAATCCAAATTCCATCATTGCTAGATTTGATT